TTAAACTCGGCCCAATCTTTTACTAAAAGGATTGAGCCGAATAAAGAAGGAAGATCCTATCTATTTGCATATATCTTGCATATATCAGTACATACCTTACCTATTTATATATATACAAGATCTAAATACAAGATAAGATCTAAGACTAAACAACTCAATGCTTCTATTGTTGGATCCATAATTAATCCTATGGATCCTTAGGATTGGTGGATCATTTTATATTCCGTAGTTTCGGACCATAGATCAAGCCAAGGGTCACAACTCCTTCTACCCATCCTGTATATTGTCCCTTTCATTCCGTGTTGCAATAGGCACTTAATATTCTATTATACGAGATTCTACGAAAATGAATTCTTCATAGGAGGGAGCAAATATTTATCTTTTCGATGAGAATTTGTACATGACATGGGAGAAACCCCTCTTTAATTGAAGAAAAGGTTCCATCATATATAGTGAATTGATACCCCGGATTCCCAGAATCATTTCTTTCAATGCTCACTCGTTATTAGTTAATGATCCTAGTAATTGGATCTATATGCTTATTCCGATAGGAAATGAAATAGTAAAATGATTATTCATCGAATGACTATTCATCTATTGTATTTTCAAATAGGGGGCAGGAAGGTTCTATGGAAAAATGGTGGTTCAATTCGATATTGTCTAACGAGGAGTTAGAACACAGGTGTGGGCTAAGTAAATCAATGGACAGTCTTGGCTGTCCTATTGGAAATACCAGTGGAAGTGAAGACCCCATTCTAAATGATACGGATAAAAACATTCCTAGTTGGAGCGATAGTGGCAGTTATAGTTGCAGTAATGTTGATCATTTTTTAGGTGTCAGGGACATTTGGAGTTTCATCTCTGATGAAACTTTTTTAGTTAGGGATAGTAATGGTAACAGTTATTCCGTATATTTTGATATTGAAAATCAGATTTTTGAGATTGACAATGATAGTTCTTTTCTGAGTGAACTAGAAAGTTCTTTTTCTAGTTATCTGAATAATGGGTCTAAGAGTGACAATCGCTACTATGATTGTGACATGTATGATACTAAATATAGTTGGAATAATCACATTAATAGTTGCATTGATAGTTATCTTCGTTCTGAAATCCGTATTGATAGTTACATTTATAGTTATATTTGTAGTGGTGAAAGTATAAGTGGTAGTGATAGTGGGAATTCTAATATAAGAACTGGCGGTAATGACAGTGATATAGGAGAAGGATCGAATGATTTCGATATAAATCAAAAATACAGACATTTATGGGTTCAATGCGAAAATTGTTATGGATTAAATTATAAGAAATTTTTTAAGTCAAAAATGAATATTTGTGAACAATGTGGATATCATTTGAAAATGAGTAGTTCAGATAGAATCGAACTTTCGATTGATCCGGACACTTGGGATCCTATGGATGAAGACATGGTCTCTATCGACCCCATTGAATTTCACTCGGAAGAGGAGCCTTATAGAGATCGTATCGATTCGTATCAAAGAAAGACAGGTTTAACTGAGGCTGTTCAAACAGGCATAGGTCAACTAAACGGTATTCCCATAGCAATGGGGGTTATGGATTTTGAGTTCATGGGAGGTAGTATGGGATCCGTAGTAGGCGAGAAAATCACCCGTTTGATCGAGTATGCTACTAATAGATCTTTACCTGTTATTATGGTGTGTGCTTCTGGAGGAGCACGCATGCAAGAAGGAAGTTTGAGCTTGATGCAAATGGCTAAAATATCTTCCGCTTTATATGATTATCAATCAAATAAAAAGTTATTCTATGTATCAATCCTTACATCTCCTACAACCGGTGGAGTGACAGCCAGTTTTGGTATGTTGGGAGATATCATTATTGCTGAACCCAATGCCTACATTGCATTTGCGGGTAAAAGAGTAATTGAACAAACATTGAATAAGACAGTACCCGAGGGTTCACAAGCGGCTGAGTATTCATTCCATAAGGGCTTATTTGATCCAATCGTACCACGTAACCCTTTAAAAGGTGTTCTGAGTGAGTTATTTCAGCTACACGGTTTCTTTCCCTTGACTCAAAATTAAAGTAGAGCACTAGTACTAGGCTCAGTTATTTGTAGCGAACTTTAGTTCATCGCAATCAAAGTCCAAATAAGAAGAATGGGGTTTTCTTTGGTGACATAAGTTCTATAGTCAGAATCAGAAGTTTCGGATAATGACTTTTTTGATTTTTATTTTCTCCAGATTTTTTATCCTACCCCTATTGATGATTAGAAATCAGGAACCCTCTATAAAATAAAGAGGAGAAAAGAGTGAATTCTTCCTTCCGCGGAATAGAATTGGGAAAATGAAAAGAATTTCATGTTCCCTTCCTTCTTACGTATTAATATATAGAATAATGAAAATCTATAATAGAAATGTTGCATATTTCTATATCTATATCTCCCGAGAACCTCCCTTTTTTTTTACTATGAATCCCTGTTGGATCGGATTCTAACGAATCCTTAGGGAACTCGTAAGAAACTCTTTATTATAAGATAAGGACGGGAGAACAAGAATAAAAAAGCGGATTATCATACATATATTTTGTGTAGAAAGATGAATAGGTACACTTATTTAGTTCTACATTCCTTGCACTTATTATATACTTATAATAAATATACTTATCATAAGATATATTTCTAACAAGTACAAATATTAAATCGAGGCACCTATTCTATGACAGATTTCAATTTACCCTCTATTTTTGTGCCTTTAGTGGGCCTAGTATTTCCGGCAATTGCAATGGCTTCTTTATCTCTTCATGTTCAAAAAAACAAAATTGTTTAGATCCGATGGGATCAAATCTCATCAATTTATTTTAACACTTGGACTTGGATCATAATACAGATATCTTTTAGTGGAATAGGGTACGGTACGACATGTGACTCCCTCCGAGCACAAATAAAAAAGCTGTTATTGTTATGCATGCAGATCCATGATATATGGATAAATGCATGTATATTATATGTGGGTATAGCTGTTTTTGTTTTCAAATAGATCAGCGAATATCTGAAATAGAAAGTCAATGTATCTATATGTATGTAGATATACATAGTGGGATCATATGAAGGGGATGTTATTATTTTATATCTAACCAATTCGATGAATTACTCCTAATGGTTTACATCATAATAGTGCTAGTTGATGAGAGTTACTTCGGGATCAAAACAAAAAAAAGTAAAGTCAAATTCATTTGGCTTATTCTATTCTCTCAATTCCAATAGAATGCAACTGGATCGAGTATGAACTGGCAATCCGAACGTATATGGATAGAACTTATAACGGGGTCTCGAAAAACAAGTAATTTCTGCTGGGCCTGTATCCTTTTTTTAGGTTCAGTAGGATTCTTATTGGTTGGAACTTCCAGTTATCTTGGTAGGAATCTGATATCCGTATTTCCCTCTCAGGAAATCCTTTTTTTTCCCCAAGGAATCGTGATGTCTTTCTATGGGATCGCTGGTCTGTTCATTAGTTCCTATTTGTGGTGCACAATTTCGTGGAATGTAGGTAGTGGTTATGATCTTTTTGATAGAAAAGAAGGAATAGTGTGTATTTTTCGTTGGGGATTTCCTGGAATAAATCGTCGCGTCTTCCTTCGATTCCTTATGAGAGATATCCAGTCAATCAGAATGGAAGTTAAAGAGGGTCTTTATCCTCGTCGTGTCCTTTATATGGAAATCAGAGGCCAGGGAGCCATTCCCTTGACTCGTACCGATGAGAATTTTACTCCACGAGAAATTGAACAAAAAGCTGCTGAATCGGCCTATTTCTTGCGCGTACCAATTGAAGTATTTTGAAATGAACTGAAGAATGAATGCTTTCTCCGCATGAGGGAAGGAACTCAGGAATCCCCTTTTTAATATAACTGAAGTTTCTTCGGAACGTTTATTCGAGCAAAACATGTTCGATTCTATTTCCCCCGTTCCGTTGGTAATACCGTTGTGTTGTGGCCCATAGAATAAAGCAGGCGGACGAATACGGAACAACCATAATAAGAAGATATTTTTATCCACCAAAACAAAAACTCTTTTTTTTACATATGGAACTAAACTCAATTCTTTCATACTAGTAACAAATCTAATAAGTATGTATTCATCACACATATCAGAACATTTCGGAATACAGTATAGAATTCATCTTTTTAGGACCAATATTTTGAATTGATACGTTAGATACAGATGTATCGTATCTCGTAAATTATCTCTCTTTCGTCAATCGATCTTTCTTTTTTTTTTTATCCTTTCTTTTGCTCCTTGATGACCAAACGATTGGATCTCTCATAACTATTCAATTTCTCTCTTGTTTTGCCACCCATTTCGGATTTCATCATCAATATTCTTCAGAAATATCCCCTCAATTATTCCTGGGCTGTGGGTAACCAGTGAAACATTTCGAAATAATTGATTGATCCAGGGGGAGTTCTTTCGTCTCGAAATCCGAATAATATTCATTACTTCAAGTGGTTTTTCGGGCATTCATCGAAAGGAACAAATGAAGATACAATTGGTTCGAATTTGACCAATTGAGATATCTGGGAACTTGATTATTTCTTCATTCGAAACGGACCTTTATTCTATTTCTATATTCTTTCTAGATCCAAGGACTAAACAATTCAAAAAAAAAAAAGAAGGAATAGATCCGATCCATAGGTTCCATACCTTGTTATAGAACTCATGCTTCATAGAAATATCGGATCAGATAGAGTCGGCGAATGAAGCAGTTTCATTAACAATTTACAGAACAGATTAAAAGTGCCAAAAAAGAAAGCATTGACCCCCCTCCCATATCTTGCATCTATAGTCTTTTTGCCCTGGTGGATCTCTCTCTCATTTAATAAAAGTCTGGAACCTTTAGTTACTAATTGGTGGAATACAAGGCAATCCGAAACTTTTTTGAATGATATTCAAGAGAAGAACGTTCTAGAAAGATTCATAGAATTAGAACAACTATTCCTGTTGGACGAAATGATAAAGGAGTACCCGGAGACACAGATACAAAAGCTTCGTATAGGAATCCACAAAGAAACAATACAATTGGTCAAAATGCACAATGAAGATCATATCCATATAATTTTGCATTTCTCGACAAATATAATCTGTTTTGCTATTCTAAGTGGTTATTCTATTCTGGGTAATGAAGAACTTGTCATTCTTAATTCTTGGGTTCAGGAATTCCTCTATAACTTAAGCGACACAATAAAAGCTTTTTCTATTCTTTTATTAACTGATTTATGTATCGGATTCCACTCGCCCCATGGTTGGGAACTAATGATTGGTTCGGTCTACAAAGATTTTGGATTTGCTCATAACAATCAAATTATATCTGGTCTTGTTTCCACCTTTCCAGTCATTCTAGATACAATTTTGAAATATTGGATCTTCCATTATTTAAATCGTGTATCTCCTTCACTTGTAGTGGTTTATCATTCAATGAATGAATGAAGAACTCATTTGATCTGCCGATATCAATCAAATCCGAATGTTACTTCGTACATAAACAAACCATTTTTAATCTGACTCACTCTTTATACTTCTACCCGTCTAAGGGATTCCCCCTCCAGTACAATGGCAGAATCGTGGATAGGGAACTATACTAGCTACCTACCTAATTTATTGTAGAAATTTCCGGGATCAATAATTGGACCATGCAAAATAGAAATACCTTTTCTTGGGTAAAGGAACAGATGACTCGATTCATTTCCGTATCGATCATGATATATGTCATAACTCGGACATCTATTTCAAATGCATATCCCATTTTTGCGCAGCAGGGTTATGAAAATCCACGAGAAGCAACTGGGCGTATTGTATGCGCCAATTGCCATTTAGCTAATAAGCCCGTGGATATTGAGGTTCCACAAGCTGTGCTTCCTGATACTGTATTTGAAGCAGTTGTTAGAATCCCTTATGATATGCAACTGAAACAAGTTCTTGCTAATGGGAAAAAGGGGGCTTTGAATGTGGGGGCTGTTCTTATTTTACCCGAGGGATTCGAATTAGCTCCCCCCGATCGTATTTCTCCCGAGATGAAAGAAAAGATAGGCAATCTGTCTTTTCAGAGTTATCGCCCCACTAAAAGAAATATTCTTGTGGTAGGTCCTGTTCCTGGTCAGAAATATAGTGAAATCGTCTTTCCCATTCTTTCCCCGGACCCTGCTACTAAGAAAGACGTTCACTTCTTAAAGTATCCCATATATGTAGGTGGGAACAGGGGAAGAGGTCAGATTTATCCCGATGGGAACAAGAGTAACAATACAGTCTATAATGCTACAGCAGCAGGTATAGTAAGCAGAATAGTACGTAAAGAAAAAGGGGGGTATGAAATAACCATAGCTGACGCATCGGATGGACACCAAGTGGTTGATATTATACCTCCAGGACCAGAACTTCTTGTTTCAGAGGGTGAATCTATCAAGCTTGATCAACCATTAACGAGTAATCCCAATGTGGGTGGATTTGGTCAGGGAGATGCAGAAATAGTACTTCAAGATCCATTACGTGTCCAAGGTTTGTTGTTCTTCTTGGCATCTGTTATTCTGGCACAAATCTTTTTGGTTCTAAAAAAGAAACAGTTTGAGAAGGTTCAATTGTCCGAAATGAATTTCTAGATCCACGGATTCATCAAGCTGGTAAAAAGAGCCGAATTGTTGTGATCGATGCAATTATGTATGATTCAAAAAAATCATGGAAAATGTTTTGCTTGCTTTGTTTATACTGTTTTTCTGCGAGATGCCGGAAATTGCTTGTATCCCATTCCTAGCAATAGTATGTATATTGCGAAGAAGACTACTTGATCCCCCCTTCTTTTTTTCAATCAAAATGGGAGTGTTGTGACTATGCTAGGCCTCCCATTGGCAGATTGTAAATGCCATGTAATGCATCAATAGTTTTTTTGTACCTAATAGAATCGAATTCTAATAGATAATAGGCATAAGTAGGAGGAGAATACACGCGGATAAATGAAAAGAACAAATGATTCTAGGAGGGATTACTCGTCTTCCTAATCTTCCACACAAGAAAAGGGTGGAAAATTCCTTTTCTTGTGTGGAAATAATAATGATTCTTGATCCTGTTCGTCAAAGATTACTATTTATTTGATTTTCCAGTTCTATCGGAACTCGTTTGTTTCGATTCATAAGAAGTAGTGGACAAACAAAAAAAGGGGTGGGAGTAACTTACTGAGCAAATAAAACTTCTTCAATGAACTTATAAAAAAAAGTAAAAAAAGAAAATTTTAACTGTGATGAGATAATCAATAAGGATTGGGATATGCGCAAAAATCCAAGATTTCATCTTTTCGCCCGGAGCATTAAGAGTCTTTTTTTTGCTTGAAATTTTCTTTTTTCTTTTTCTAGAGTCAGATTAGTATCGAAATGATTTGCAGGATGTCTCATCTATAGAAATCCATATTGTGTCATCCAGAAAATCAATTGATTCCTTCTTTCTTCTTGCTTCGGGGGAGTCCCTCCATACTATGGAGGAAC